AGACCCGTTTATGAAACTTATTATATGGATGTGGATGGAAATCAAGAAAATTCGAAGTTAGAAATATTTACAGAAAAAAAAGATCTCCTCTGGGTTGAAAAACCTCTTGTGACTATTCTTTTTGACTATAAACGATGGAATAGGCCATTCCGATATATAAAAAACAATAAATTTGAAAATGCTGTAAGAAAAGAAATGTCACAATATTTTTTTTATATATGTCAAAGTGATGGAAAAGAAAGAATATCTTTTACATACCCGCCCGGTTTGTCAACTTTTTTGGAAATGATACAAAGAAAGATGTCTTTGTTCACAGCATATAAACACTCTTCTGATGAATTATATAATAATTGGAGTTATAGCAATGAACAAAAAAAAAAAAACCTAAACAAAAAATTTATAAATAGAGTAAAAGCTCTAGACAAAACTTTAGATCGGATATTTTTTGTTCGGGATATACTCGAAAAAGAGACTCGATTTGTTAATGATAATCCTCAAAACGAATACTTACCTAAAATATATGATCCCTTCTTGAATGGTCCCTATCGTGGACGAATCAAATTTTTTTTTTCAACTTCAACCATAAATGAAACTTCCAGAAAAAATAACATAGAGGTTTTTTGGATAAATAAGATTCATGGTATCCTTCTTATTTGTAATTACCTAAACTTTGAACAGACAAAAAATACATTTGATAGAAAACCATTAACAACAGAAATTTTGTATTTCTTGAACTTAATCAATGAACGTACTGAAAAAACACCATCAAGTTTAAATTTTAATTTTAAAGAGCTTTCTTTACTTCCCGAACAAGAACAAGTAAAAATGGATTCAGAAGATCAAAAAAAAAATTATAAATTTCTATTTGATGCAGTTATAAGAGACCCTAACGATCAAAAAATAAAAAAAAAACCTATCGGACTAAAAGAAATCAGTAAAAAAGTTCCTCGATGGTCATACACTTTAATTAACGACTTGGAACAACAGGAGGGAGAAAACGAAGAGGGGGCGGCAACGGATTATGAGATTCGTTCACGAAAAGCCAAACGGGTAGTGATTTTTACTGATAACCTACAAAATACTGATACTAATACCAAAGATACTAATAATCCTGATGAAACAGACCAAGAGGCTTTGATACGTTATTCACAACAACCGGATTTTCGTCGAGACATAATAAAAGGTTCTATGCGCGCTCAAAGACGTAAAACAATTATTTGGAAACTTTTTCAAGCAAATGTACATTCACCCCTTTTTTTGGATAGAATAGAAAAAGACGTTTTTTTTTCTTTTGATATCTCTGAGCCGGTGAAATTTTTTTTTAAAAATTGGATGTGGAAAAACACAAAATTAAAAATTTCAGATTATACAGAAAAAAAGACAAAAGACAGTGAGAAAAACAAAGAAAAAGAAAAAATAGAAGAAGACAAAAGAAGAGAAAAGACACGTATAGAAATAGCAGAAGTATGGGATAGTATTATATTTGCTCAAATAATAAGAGGTCTTCTGTTAGTAACCCAATCGATTTTTAGAAAAAATATTCTATTACCCTTCTTGATAATAGTTAAAAATATTGTACGTATACTATTGTTTCAATTTCCCGAATGGTCCGAGGACTTAAAGGATTGGAATAGAGAAATGCATATTAAATGCACTTATAATGGCGTCCAATTATCAGAAACAGAATTTCCGAAAAACTGGCTAACAGACGGTATTCAGATAAAGATCCTATTTCCTTTTCGTCTGAAACCTTGGCACAAATCTAAGCTACAAAAAACTTATACCAATCAAATGAAAAAGAAAGGACAAAAAAATGATTTCTGTTTTTTAACAGTTTGGGGAATGGAAACTGAACTGCCTTTTGGCTCTGCCCAAAACCACCTTTCATTTTTTGAACCTATTTTTAAAGAACTCAACAAAAAAATTAGAAAATTGAAAAAGCAGTGTTTTCTAGTTCTAAGAATTTTAAAAGAAAAAACAAAAATTTTTCTAAATGTTTCAAAAGACATAAAAAACCGGTTTAGTAAAACCATTCTATTTCTAAAAGAAATAGTAAAAGAACTCGAAAAAATAAACCCAATTCTATTATTTGGATTCAGAGAACTAGAAATATATCAATTCAGTGAAACTAAAAAAGAAAAAGATTCAATAAGAAATAAGCAGCTAATTCACGAATCGTTCAGTAAAATTAGATCTACAGATTGCACAAATTATTCATTAACAAAAAAAAAAATAAAAAATTTGACTGATAGAACAAATACACTCATAACTCAAATAGAAAAAATAAAAAAAGAGAACAAAAAAGAATTTATAATCCCAAATATCAGTTCTAACAAAAACAAAATGAGTTATGATGATAAAAAATTAGAATCGCCAAAAAATATTGGGCAGATATTAAAAAGAAGAAATACTCGACTAATCCGTAAATCACATTATTTTATAAATTTTTTTTTGATTGAAAGGATATACATAGATATCTTTTTAGGTATCATTAATATCCCGAATATCAATGCACAATTTTTTCGGGAATCAACAAAAAAAATCCTTAATAAATACATTTACAACGACAAAGATATTTCTAATAATGAAACAAATCAAGAAAGAATTTATAAAAAAAACAAAAGTCTAATTCACTTTATTTCGACTATAAAAAATTCACTTTCTACTATCAGTAATAAAAGTAGTAATAAAAACGCACAGACCTTTTTTGACTTATCCTACGTGTCACAAGCATATGTATTTTACAAATTATCACAACCCCTAGCCCTTAACTCATACTTATACAAGTTAAGATCCATTTTTCAATATAACGGAACATCTTTTTTTCTTAAGAATGAAATAAAGGATTATTTTGTTGGAATCCAGAAAATATTTCATTCCAAATTAAGACATAATTCTCTTCGAAATTCTGGAATGAATCAATGGAAAAATTGGTTAAAAGGTCATGATCAATATCATTTATCTCCGATTAGATGGTCTAGCTTAGTACCACAAAAGTGGCGAAATAGAGTCAATAAACACTCTATAGCTAAAACTAACCATTTAAAGAAATGCGATTCATATGAAAAAAACCGATTAATTCACTACGAAAAACAAAAAAATTTTGAAGGCGCCTCATTACAAAAGGAAAAAGAGAATTTTAAAAAACACTATAGATATGATCTTTTAGCATATAAATTTATATCATCTAAATCAATTAATTATGAAGATCAGAAAAACTCATCTATTTATGGATTACCATTACAAGCAAATAATAACCAAGAGATTATTTATAATTACAGCACACATAAACGAAAATTTTTTAATGTGCTAGGAGATATCCCTATCAATAATTATCTAGTCGAAGATGATATTATAGATATGGAGAAAAATCCGGACAGAAAATATTTTGATTGGATAATTCTCAATTTTTGTCTTAGAAAGAAAGTAGATATTGAGGACTGGATCAATATTGATACTGACACCACTAGTAATAAATATAGTAAGACTTGGGGGAATAATTATCAACTACTTGATAAAATCGATACGAAGGGTCTTTTTTATCTTACGATTCCTCAAAATCAAGAAATCAACCTATCCAATAAAAAAAAAAAACTTTTTGATTGGATGGGAATGAATGACGAAATACGAAGTTGTCCCATATCAAATCTGGAACGTTGGTTTTTCCCAGAATTTTTTATACTTTATAACACGTATAAGATTAAACCATGGGCCATCCCAATCAAATTTATTCTTTTGAATTTGAATATAAACGAAAATGCTAGTGAAAATAAAAGCATCACGGGAAAGAAAAAAAGAGATATATCAATATTTTCGAATGAAAAAAAATATCTTGAATCAGAAAACCGAAATCAAGTAAAAAAAGAATCCGCAAGCCAAGCAGGTTTTGAATCATCTCTCTCAAAGCAAGACAAAGATATTGAAGAAGGTTTTGTGGGATCAGACATGAAAAAAGATCGAAATAAAAAACAATACAAGAACAATACGGAAGCGGAGTTTGATTTCTTCCTAAAAAGGTATTTGCGTTTTCAATTGAGATGGGATGATGTTTTAAATAAAAAAATGATCAATAACATCAAAGTATATTGCCTTCTGCTTAGACTGATAAATCCAAGAGAAATTTCTATATCCTCTATTCAAAGGGGCGAAATGAGCCTGGATATTCTACTGATTCAGAAAGATTTAACTCTTAGAGAATTGATGAAAAAGGGAATATTGATTATCGACCCAATCCGTCTGTCTATAAAAAATGAAGGACAATTTATTATATATCAAGCCATAGGTATTTCGTTGGTTCATAAGAGTAAACATGAAATAAATCAAAAGTACCTAGCAAAAAGCACTGTTGATAACAAGAATTCTGCTGAATTCATTACAAAATCTCAAAAAATGACTGGAAATAGAGACAACAATCATTATGATTTGTTTGTTCCTGAAAATATTTTATCCCCTAGACGTCGTAGAAAATTGAGAATTCTAATTTGTTTTAATTCGAGAAATGCTGCATTTTGTAATGGGAAGAAGGAAAACAGTCAAGTTTTGGATAAAAGCAAAAGAGACACAAATAAACTAATTAAATTAAAGTTCTTTCTTTGGCCTAATTATCGATTCGAAGATTTAGCTTGTATGAATCGATATTGGTTTGATACCAATAATGGCAGTCGTTTTAGTCTGGTAAGGATACATATGTATCCGCAAATTCGTTAGTTAATGGTAGATTTGTTTTTCCTATATTTCCCGTAGCATGATCTATGAAAACAAAGAAATGCACACATGCATTGCCTTACATTCCATTATGATACAAGATTCATTGACATATCAATTAGATCTATAAATGATCACCAAAATTTTCTTTTTTTCTATTTTAGGTCTAAATACATTTTTATCTTTTGTGAGTACCGAAAAGAAGATTTTGGTATACCTATTCGAATACAATTTTATTTGATCAAATTTGGAATTTTGTTAAAAATATTGTGTATACTAAATTAAACTGAATGGGATTATTATTATTGATCAATAAAACTACCTAACACTACAAAAAGGATAGGAAAAAGTGGGGGGGGACAGATTTCATTTTATGGCAAAAAATTCATTCATCTCAGTTATTTCGCAAGAAGAAAAAGAAGAAAAAGGGGGATCTGTTGAATTTCAAATACGCAGCCTCACCAATAGGATACGAAAACTTTCTTCACATTTGGAATTGCACAGAAAAGACTATTTATCTCAGAGAGGCCTACGTAAAATTTTGGGAAAACGCCAACGGCTGCTATCTTATTTGTCAAAGAAAAATAGAATATGTTATAAAGAATTAATTAATCAGTTGGATATTCGGGAATCAAAAACTCGCTAATTTGAAAAAGCAGTTTGTTTTGAATTATTTGATTTATTAGATCTTGAATTTTAATGAACTTATTTTAGTTTTCAGCAATTCATGAAAGACTGAATCGAGGAAAAACCTATGAATATACCAGCTACAAGAAATGACCTCATGGTAGTAAATATGGGACCCCACCACCCATCAATGCATGGTGTTCTTCGACTCATCGTTACTCTAGATGGTGAAGATGTGATTGACTGTGAACCAATATTGGGCTATTTACACCGAGGGATGGAAAAAATTGCGGAAAACCGAACAATTATACAATATCTGCCTTATGTAACGCGTTGGGATTATTTAGCTACTATGTTCACAGAAGCAATAACCGTAAATGGCCCGGAACAGTTGGGAAATATTCAAGTGCCTAAAAGAGCCAGCTATATCAGAGTAATTATGTTGGAGTTGAGTCGTATAGCTTCTCATCTGCTATGGCTCGGTCCTTTTATGGCAGATATTGGTGCACAGACGCCTTTTTTCTATATTTTCCGAGAAAGGGAATTAATATATGATCTATTCGAAGCTGCCACCGGTATGAGAATGATGCATAATTTTTTTCGTATCGGAGGAGTGGCTGCTGATCTACCTCATGGCTGGATAGATAAATGTTTGGATTTTTGCGATTATTTTTTAACAGGAATCGCTGAATATCAAAAACTTATTACACGGAATCCTATTTTTTTAGAACGAGTTGAAGGAGTAGGCATTATTGGTACAGAGGAAGTAATAAATTGGGGTTTATCAGGACCAATGCTCCGGGCTTCTGGAACACAATGGGATCTTCGGAAAGTTGATCATTATGAGTGTTACGACGAATTTGATTGGGAAGTACAGTGGCAAAAAGAAGGAGATTCGTTAGCTCGTTACCTAGTCCGAATAGGTGAAATGACAGAATCCATAAAAATTATTCAACAGGCTCTGGAAGGAATTCCGGGAGGGCCATATGAGAATTTAGAAATCCGATACTTTGATAGAGAAAAGAATCCCCAATGGAATGATTTTGAATATCGATTTATTAGTAAAAAACCTTCTCCTACATTTGAATTACCGAAACAAGAACTCTATGTGAGAGTCGAAGCCCCAAAAGGAGAATTGGGAATTTTTCTGATAGGGGATCAGAGTGGTTTTCCTTGGAGATGGAAAATTCGCCCACCGGGTTTTATCAATTTGCAAATTCTTCCTCAGTTAGTTAAAAGAATGAAATTGGCTGATATTATGACGATACTAGGTAGTATAGATATCATTATGGGAGAAGTTGATCGTTGAAATGATAATTGATATGACAGAAATACAAGATATCAACTCTTTTTCTAGATTGGAGTTTTTAAAAGAGGTCTATGGAATTATATGGTTCCTTATTCCGATTTTGACTCTTGTATTAGGAATCACAATAGGTGTACTGGTAATTGTATGGTTAGAAAGAGAAATATCCGCAGGGCTACAGCAACGTATTGGACCTGAATACGCCGGTCCTTTGGGAGTTCTCCAAGCTCTAGCAGACGGGACAAAACTTCTTTTCAAAGAAAATCTTCTTCCATCGAGAGGAGATACTCGTTTATTCAGTATCGGACCATCCATAGCAGTCATATCAATTTTAGTAAGTTATTCAGTAGTTCCTTTTGGCTATCACCTTGTTTTAGCGGATCTCAATATCGGTGTTTTTTTATGGATTGCCATTTCCAGTATTGCTCCTATTGGACTTCTTATGTCAGGATACGGGTCAAATAATAAATATTCCTTTTTAGGTGGTCTACGAGCTGCTGCTCAATCAATTAGTTATGAAATACCATTAACTTTATGTGTGTTATCAATATCTCTACGTGTGATTCGTTGAGACATCAATTTTTCTCTATTTCTTCCTATATATTATTTTCTTTCTAGGAAAAGGGGTAGAATGAATTGAGTAGATATCTTCATTTTTTATTCATTATTCGGATTGATGAACTAAATCAGATAGTTGTATGAGTGAAAGAAAACAGCTTTTATATAAATTCGCAGTAAAGATATTGAGTCTCATTTTCTATGTATAAGAGTTAGAGAGTTGAGCGGAAATAAACAGAAGCAGAAGATACCGTTTACCCCAAGATAGGTTGATTAGTCATCCTGACTTGAAGCGGGCTCAAAAGATCAACCATATTGAGTTTTCACTATCGTTTGTATGTATTTTCATATATGTATTACCATATTTCATACATGTATTACCATAAAGGGCGATTGAACAAAAACGAGTGGATAGGTAGAAACACCAAGATACGCAAAGGATTAGTAATGGAGATTATGTAAATTATCCAAAAGTAGACATTTCTACATAATACACAAAGAATACTAATTGGGGCTTTAAATTTGTAGAAGTGATCAGGCAGTACTCCCCACGATTCCGATCCAGAGTATGCTCCTATACGCCGATTAAATAAATGACTATTGGGAACGAAATAATCCTTTTTTTTTTTGTAAGTCCCCCTTTTTCATAAACAGAAAGAAGAATAGGAACGAAAAAATCGAAAGGAATACAAAAGAATAAAAAAGATCTTTTTTATTCTTTTTTTCCTATATCCATATTTATATCGATACAATTCGTGTCATAATTCATGGATTAATGTACTGTATAATTTTTTTTCGTAAGTGAAAACGATGGGTTATTTATTTTTTTACAAGGAGTATTTTATTGAAGAATCAAGTTATTACTCAACAAAGAAAAATTTAAATGATTATGTAAATTTTTAAAGAAAGGATGAGATCAATTCAGAAGTACTTTTTTTGCGTATTCTTTATTATTAATTATTAATATTAATATTATTAATTATTAATATTAATTTTTTTTAAGAATTATTAAAACATAACAGACAGAATTCGATTGGTCTAATTTTGGACCGTATGATAGATTTTAATCTTATCTATCTTATAACCAAGCAGCTCAAGATAAAACGGCCCGGTCCTTAGATTTTTTTATGGCCCTTAAGGAGCCGTATGAGGTGAAAATCTCATGTACGGTTTTGGAATAGCGATGGAAACAGTGATGGTACCACCGACTATGATTATCTAATAGTTCAAGTACAGTTGATATAGTTGAGGCGCAATCAAAATATGGTTTTTGGGGATGGAATTTGTGGCGTCAACCTATAGGGTTTATCGTTTTTCTAATTTCTTCCCTAGCAGAATGTGAGAGATTACCTTTTGATTTACCAGAAGCGGAAGAAGAATTAGTAGCAGGTTATCAAACCGAATATTCAGGGATCAAATTTGGTTTATTTTACGTTGCTTCCTATCTAAACCTATTAGTTTCGTCATTATTTGTAACAGTTCTTTACTTGGGCGGTTGGAATATCTCTATTCCGTATATATTTGTTTCGGATCTTTTTGAAATAAATCAACGATATGGAGTTTTGGGGGCGACAATTGGTATCTTTATTACATTAGCTAAAACTTATTTGTTTTTGTTCATTCCTATCGCAACAAGATGGACTTTACCTAGGCTAAGAATGGACCAACTGTTGAATCTTGGATGGAAATTTCTTTTACCTATTTCTCTCGGTAATCTATTATTAACAACTTCTTTCCAACTCTTTTCACTGTAAAGGAATATGATATTCACAACTTGGCTTAAACAAGAGAAATAAACAAACATCAAATTATTCATATATATTCACGATATGTTCGCTATGGTAACTGGGTTCATGAATTATGGTCAACAAACAGTACGAGCTGCAAGGTACATTGGTCAAAGTTTCATGATTACTTTATCCCACGCAAATCGTTTACCTGTAACTATTCAATATCCTTATGAAAAATTAATAACCGCGGAGCGTTTCCGCGGTCGAATCCATTTTGAATTTGATAAATGTATTGCTTGTGAAGTATGTGTTCGTGTATGTCCTATAGATCTACCCGTCGTCGATTGGAAATTGGAAACAGATATTCGCAAGAAACGGTTGCTTAATTACAGTATTGATTTTGGAATCTGTATATTTTGTGGTAACTGCGTTGAGTATTGTCCAACAAATTGTTTATCAATGACTGAAGAATATGAACTTTCTACTTATGATCGTCACGAATTAAATTATAATCAAATTGCTTTGGGGCGTTTACCAATATCAGTAATTGACGATTATACAATTCGAACAATTTTGAATTCTCCTCAAATAAAAAAGAAGTAAATCCCTTGATTAAAGAAAATTTTCAAATTACTAAGTACTAAGGTTTCTTTTGTTTGGTCACGCCCTACAAATCCCAACTATTCATTAGTTGGTAATAATAACGTCTTAATTTTGATTGAAAATCGAGTAATATATATAATTATTTCGAAATATAGTTTCTGATTGTAATTACTCTTTCAGATCAAGAATTAAATTAGTCCAATATCTGTACCCACATTAAGTCACATCCCTGAGGATTTCATTCAATTAGGAATTGATTATAAATCATAAAAAATTTTTTCTGGTCGAGTCTCAATAAGGTCATGAAAAACATTTCGATTTTTATCTCTTTTTTTACATATAATGGATTTGCCTGGACCAATACATGATTTTCTTTTAGTCTTTCTGGGATCAGGTCTTATATTAGGAGGTATAGGAGTAGTATTACTTACCAACCCAATTTATTCTGCTTTTTCATTGGGACTCGTCCTTGTTTGTATATCCTTATTCTATATTCTATTAAACTCTTATTTTGTAGCTGCTGCACAACTCCTTATTTACGTGGGAGCTATAAATGTTTTAATCATATTTGCTGTGATGTTCATGAATGGTTCAGAATATTACAAAGATTTGAATCTTTGGACCGTTGGGGATGGCGTTACTTTACTGGTTTGTACAAGTATTTTTGTTTTACTAATGAGTACTATTACGGATACGTCATGGTACGGGATTATTTGGACTACAAGATCAAACCAGATTATAGAGCAAGATTTGATAAGTAATAGTCAACAAATTGGAATTCATTTATCAACAGATTTCTTTCTTCCCTTTGAATTCATTTCAATAATTCTTCTAGCCGCTTTGATAGGTGCAATCGCTGTGGCGCGCCAGTAATAACTCTTAAATCTATAGAATTGGCAACAGCAATCCAAATGAAACTGCATTCTGTGTTATCACATCTATTTCTCTTCAATTCTAATTAAAGATTGTTTATGTCGAAAATAGAAATTATTTTATTCGATCTATTACCAATCTATTTATTTGTTCCGTACTTTTTAGATTCTAGTCAATTGAATCCGTTGAACTGTTGTTCATATTATATTGAAATAAATCAAAATTTAATTGATACGGAGTTGGTCAATGATGCTCGAACATGTACTTGTTTTGAGTGCCTACTTATTTTCTATCGGTATCTATGGATTGATCACAAGCCGCAATATGGTTAGAGCCCTTATGTGTCTTGAACTTATACTGAATGCGGTTAATATAAATTTTGTAACATTTTCTGATTTTTTTGATAGTCGCCAATTAAAAGGCAATATTTTTTCAATTTTTGTTATAGCTATTGCCGCCGCTGAAGCAGCTATTGGACCTGCTATTGTTTCGTCAATTTATCGTAACAGAAAATCAACTCGGATTAATCAATCGAATTTGTTGAATAAGTAGTATTAATCATAATTAATCATATAAATTAGAATATTCATAAATCCGAATTAGCATGTATTATGCATAATGTATGATCGTGTTTGCGAAAAAGTAAGAAATCAAAGTATCTTGGCTCCCTTACACGAGTCGGTCCAGAAGTAGATTGATTAAAAAAATTCTGGTAAATCATTGATTCATCTGGTGTCTAAATATATGATTCATTTATAAATTTACTAGATCGAAAATTTAGGATGTTTAAAAAATTTATAGATCCAATGTCACATTCAGTAAAGATTTATGATACGTGTATAGGATGTACTCAATGTGTCCGAGCTTGCCCCACGGATGTATTAGAAATGATACCTTGGGACGGGTGTAAAGCTAAGCAAATTGCTTCTGCTCCAAGAACAGAGGACTGTGTCGGTTGTAAAAGATGTGAATCCGCCTGTCCAACGGATTTCTTGAGTGTTCGAGTTTATTTATGGCATGAAACAACTCGAAGTATGGGGCTAGCTTATTGATACGTTTCAGAAAACCTTACTTGAATATATTTAATTTTTTTTTTTTACCACCAAAAACCCGCGCTCCAAAATATATTATTTTGAGCGCGGGTTTTTCTGGTCCAAGTGTATCTTGTTTTTACCACGAATGATTTTCCTTGGTTAACGATAGTTGTAGTTTTGCCAATATCTGCGGGTTCTTTAATTTTCTTTCTCCCTCATAGAGGGAATAAGGTAATTAGGTGGTATACTATTTGTATATGCATAATCGAACTCCTTCTAATAACCTATACATTTGGGTATCATTTCCAATTGGACGATCCATTAATCCAACTGACAGAGAATTATAAATGGATCCATTTTTTTTATTTTTACTGGAGATTGGGAATAGATGGAATTTCTATAGGACCTATTTTACTGACAGGATTTATCACTACTTTAGCTACTTTAGCGGCCCGGCCGGTTACTCGAGATTCCCGATTATTCCATTTCCTGATGTTAGCAATGTATAGCGGTCAAATAGGACCATTTTCTTCTCAAGACCTTTTACTTTTTTTCATCATGTGGGAGTTAGAACTAATTCCCGTTTATCTACTTCTATCCATGTGGGGCGGAAAGAAACGTTTGTATTCAGCTACAAAATTTATTTTGTACACTGCGGGAGCTTCTGTTTTTTTATTAATAGGAGTTCTGGGTATTGGTTTATATGGTTCTAATGAACCAACATTAAATTTTGAAACATCAGTTAATCAATCGTATCCTGTAGCACTGGAAATAATTTTTTATATTGGATTTTTTATTGCTTTTGCTGTCAAATCGCCGATTATACCCTTACATACATGGTTACCAGACACCCATGGGGAGGCACATTACAGTACTTGTATGCTTCTAGCCGGAATATTATTAAAAATGGGAGCGTATGGAGTGGTTCGGATAAATATGCAATTATTACCTCATGCTCATTCTATCTTTTCTCCTTGGTTGATCATAGTAGGCACAATTCAAATAATCTATGCAGCTTCAACATCTCCGGGGCAACGTAATTTAAAAAAAAGAATAGCTTATTCC